ACGACGGGAATTGAACCCGCGCATGGTGGATTCACAGCCCACTGCCTTGATCCACTTGGCTACATCCGCCCCTTATCTAGCTAAAGGATTTTATCTTTTTTCCATTCATCATTATTGTATTTATTCTTACCTTCATACTTCGATCGAGATATTCTATTGGGCATAGAATGCCAATCTTTAAAATGTAAAAAAAAGGAGTAATCCGCTGTGACACGTTCACTAAAAAAAAATCCTTTTGTAGCCAATCATTTATCGGGAAAAATTGAAAAACTTAACATGAGGGAGGAGAAAGAAATAATAGTAACTTGGTCTCGGGCATCTACCATTATACCCACAATGATTGGCCATACAATCGCTATTCATAATGGAAAGGAACATTTACCTATTTATATAACAGATCGTATGGTAGGTCACAAATTGGGGGAATTCGCGCCTACTCTGACTTTCGCGAGACATGCGAGAAACGATAATAAATCTCGTCGTTAATTTTGGATAAAAAAAGAGGATCAAACAGGGGAGGGGGGTCCATATGATAAAGAACTCAAATTCGAGTAGAGAAAGAGAAGTAAAGGTTTTAACTCAACATATACGTATGCCTGTTTTCAAAACGCAAAGAGTTATTGATCAAATTCGAGGGCGTTCTTATGAGGAAACACTTATGATACTGGAACTCATGCCTTATCGAGCATCTTATCCCATTTTAAAATTAGTTTATTCCGCAGCGGCAGATGCTAGTCATAATATGGGTTTGAACGAAGCCGATTCATTCATTAGTAAAGCCGAAGTCAACGGGGGTCCTTTTGTGAAAAAGCTAAGACCTCGGGCCCGAGGGCGTAGTTATCCGATAAAAAGGTCCACTTGTCATATAACAATTGTATTAAAAGAGAAATCAAAATCTTAGATTAATCTAAGATTTTGATTTCTCTTTAGAAAAAAAAATGAATGGAAAGATAATAAAAAATATGGGACAAAAAATAAATCCACTTGGTTTCAGACTTGGTATAACCCAAAATCATCATTCCTTTTGGTTCGCCCAACCAAAAAATTTTTCCGTGGGTCTACAAGAAGATGAGAAAATACGAAATTGTATAAAGAACTTTGTACAAAAAAATCGGAAAATATCCTCAGGTTTCGAAGGAATTGCGCGTATAGAAATTAAAAAAAGAATTGATTTGATCCAAGTCATAATTCATATTGGTTTCCCGAATTTCTTAATAGAGGGCCGAACGCGAGGGGTTGAAGAATTACAGACTAATGTACAAAAAGAGTTTTCTTCTGTGAACCGTAGACTCAACATTGCTATCACAAGAATCGAAAAGCCTTATGGACAACCTAATATTCTTGCAGAATATATGGCTTTACAATTAAAAAATAGAGTTTCATTTCGAAAGGCAATAAAAAAAGCTATTGAATTAACTGAGAAAACAGATACAAAAGGAATTCAAGTTCAAATTGCAGGGCGTATCGATGGAAAAGAAATTGCACGTGTCGAATGGATCAGAGAGGGTAGGGTTCCCCTACAAACAATTCGCGCTAAAATTGATTATTGTTCCTATACAATTCGAACTATATATGGAGTATTAGGCTTAAAAATTTGGATATTTTTAGATGAGGAATAATGGACCTTTATTTGTTTTGTCATTCTGTCCAATAATAGAATAAATAAAAAATTATAAATTCCGTTTTTCCCTAAAAGAAAATCAAAAAAAAAAGGTTATAATTCCATAAGATTTAATAAAAAATTGATTAACCTTTTTTAGTATAATTGCTATGCTTAGTGTGTGACTCGTTAGTTTTTTCTTGAGAATTTAGAGTTGAGATTAAAAAAAAATCTTTTATAAATATAACTTTCTGGATAACTATATAAAATAAAATAAACGAAAAACTAATAACCAACTTATTGCTTCGTATTGTCGAGATTCCAAGAAACAATCAATATATGACGGAATCAATCATATAGTTGTAACAACTTAAAATTTTTCCATAAAAAAATAAAGTAGAAAAATATGATTTTCCTTTTTTTTTGAAGCAAAGATTAAGGGATGTAGATAAATGGAAGGGCGATAGAAAGAGGGAAGAAAAATATCAATGATCTATGATTCCAATATGTATGGTCTATAAAGCCCCTCATAAAAGGCAGTGTGATAAAAAGCATTAATATTGAAAAGATAATAATAAAGAGCATCGGGTTAATACAAACTGAGTAGATTGACTTGGAAACAAATTTTTTGTCGAGCTCCATTGCAGAGTTAAAACCTAACCATTAAGGGAGAGGCTATGGGAACGACGAAACCCGTGACTACATAGGATTTCATTGAAAATGAATCCTAATCATTCATCGGGCGGGATGGCGAAACGAACCAAGAACTGCTCTGAAAGATCATGGATTAGTCTTAGGAATGAAGAATAAAAGAGCCAATATTCGCCCGCGAAAGCTTTTTTTATTGGATTTTACAATATTGTCTTGCTTGATTCGATAGGAGTAAAAAAGAAGCATTATCTATATCTATAAATATACGCGTCTAACTGATAGACAGTTTAACATGTAAAGTAAAAAATTAAATTACCAATGAAATCCCATTTCTTAGATTTAGTGTATTATTTATTTTATTAAATACATTTATTAAATACATATGTATCTGTATGTAATATTATTGAAACCCTTCCTTCGCGAGGAGCTGGATGAGAAGAAACTCTCATGTCCGGTTCTGTAGTAGAGATGGGGTTAAGAAAGAACCATCTACTATAACCCCAAAAGAACCAGATTTCGTAAACAACATAGAGGAAGAATGAAGGGAATATCTTGTCGAGGCAATTATATTTGTTTTGGCAGGTACGCTCTTCGGGCACTTGAACCCGCTTGGATCACAGCTAGACAAATAGAAGCAGGGCGAAGGGCAATGACACGATACGCGCGCCGTGGTGGAAAAATATGGGTACGTATATTTCCCGACAAACCCATTACAGTAAGACCTACGGAAACACGTATGGGCTCGGGGAAGGGATCCCCCGAATATTGGGTATCCGTTGTTAAACCGGGCCGAATACTTTATGAAATAGGCGGAGTATCGGAAACTGTAGCCAGAACAGCTATTTCAATAGCTGCGTGCAAAATGCCTATACGAACTCAATTTGTTATTTCATCAGTATAGAGATGTAGAAAACAAAACGGGGTATTGAAGATGAAAAAAGAAGCACGGTTTCTTTATTTATTTTTGGTTTCTAGATAAACACTATTTCTTTTTTTTTTCTTATCCTTTACATTGAAATAACGGATTCCAATAAAAATTATATGATCCAACCTCAGACTCTTTTGAATGTGGCGGATAACAGTGGAGCTCGAAAATTGATGTGTATTCGAATCATGGGGGCCGGCAATCACCGATATGCTCATATTGGTGACGTTATTGTTGCTGTAATCAAGGAAGCAGTGCCCAATATGCCTCTAGAAAGATCAGAAATAATTAGAGCTGTAGTTGTACGTACACGTAAAGAGCTCAAACGTGGCAACGGTATGATAATACGATATGATGACAATGCAGCGGTTGTCGTTGATAAAGAAGGAAATCCAAAAGGAACTAGAGTTTTTGGTGCAATTGCTCGGGAATTGAGACAGTTAAATTTTACTAAAATAGTTTCATTAGCTCCTGAGGTATTATAAATACTAGTAAATGAAAGATATAGTTCTAGTAGGATACCTGAATGAAATGGAAAAAATTAGTCGATTGTGTATCACGCATATACTTTGAATAATTAAATAATTAAAGAAAAAAAAACATGTTGATTATATCAAAATTAGTAAAAGAACCAATAATTATAATTCCTCATGGGTAGAGACGCTATTGCTGATATAATAACTTCTATAATAAATGATGGCATGGGTAAAAATGGAACGATTAGAATAATATCTACTAATATCACTGAAAGCATTGTTAAAATACTCCTACGAGAGGGCTTTATTGAAAATGTTCGAAAACATCAGGAAAGGAACAAATATTTCTTGGTTTCAGCCTTGCGACATAGAAGAGCTAGGAAAGGAATATATAGAACTATTTTAAAACGTATCAGCCGACCCGGTCTACGAATCTATTCCAACTATAAAAAAATTCCTAAGATTTTAGGTGGAATGGGGATTGCCATTCTTTCTACTTCTCGAGGCATAATGACAGATCGAGAGGCTCGACTAGAAAGAATTGGAGGGGAAATTTTGTGTTATATATGGTGATCACACTCTGGTATCCTAATTTTATCTCTAACTTCCTTTTTGTGAAATATAGAGGAAAAATTAGTTATAGAACTCTTCCCCCATTAGTTGATACTTAAAAAGGGGGTTATCTGGAATGAAAGAACAAAAATTGATTCATGAAGGCTTAATTATTGAATCACTTCCCAACGGTATGTTCCGGGTCCGTTTAGATAATGAAGATCTAATTCTAGGTTATATTTCAGGCCGGATCCGGCGCGGTTTTATACGGATACTACCGGGAGATAGAGTAAAAATCGAAATAAGTCGATATGATTCAACCAGGGGACGTATAATTTATAGACTTCGCAGCAAAGATTCGAATTATTAGATCATTATTGAAAGAATTCCCTTCATGCCATGGGGGTGCGGTTCAAAGTTCAAAAATACAAAAAAGGGGCCTCATTTTCTTACAAAGAATGGATTCGAGATTAAGATAAGGAGTGAGATATATGAAAATGAGGGCTTCCATTCGTAAAATTTGTGAAAAATGTCGACTGGTCCGTAGGCGCAGACGAATTATAGTTATTTGTTCCAATCCGAAACATAAACAGAGACAAGGATAATCTTTCTAAACGAACCCTCTAAAGGCAGGATCAACAAGGTACATGGAAAAATAAATGTTTTAAATGAAATGGATATCCCCGTATCTTTCTGTATATTTCTAATCATATTTATGAGATGATAAAATATGGCAAAACCTATACCAAAAATTGGTTCGCGTAGGAATGGACGTATTGGTTCACGTAAGAATGGACGTAGAATACCAAAAGGAATTATTCATGTTCAAGCAAGTTTCAACAATACCATTGTAACTGTTACAGATGTACGAGGTCGAGTGGTTTCTTGGGCCTCCGCCGGCACTTCTGGATTCAAAGGCACAAGAAGAGGGACGCCCTATGCTGCTCAAGCCGCTGCGCTAAATGCTATTCGTACAGCGGTTGACCAGGGTATACAACGAGCCGAAGTTCTGATAAAGGGTCCGGGTCTCGGAAGAGATGCAGCATTACGAGCCATTCGTAGAAGTGGTATACCATTAAATTTCGTACGTGATGTAACACCTATGCCACATAATGGATGCCGACCCCCTAAAAAAAGACGTGTGTAGAAATAAGAATTAAACGTATTTAAAGAGAAATAAATGATTCAATGATCTTATCAAATAATCTTTAATATGGTTCGAGAGGAACTAGCGGGATCCCCTCGAACATTACATTACGGTGGGAATGTGTTGAATCAAGAGTGGATAGTAAGCGTCTTTATTATGGTCGTTTCATTTTGTCCCCCCTTCTTATGAGGGGGCAAGCCGATACCATAGGTATTGCCGCGGGAAGGACTTTACTTGGATAAATGTAAGGAACATGTATCACACGTGTAAAATCTGAGTAAAGAAGGTACCACATTAATATTCTACATATAGTAAGTAGGTATTGAAGAATCGGTACATGAAATTTTAAAAAATTTGAAAGAAATCGTATTGAGAAGTAATCTGTATGGCGTTAGAGACGCATCCGTTTTAGTCAGAGGCCCTGGATAAGTAACCGCCCAAGATATCATCTCACCGCCTTCTGTAGAAATAGTTGACACAACACAGCATATAGTTAACCTGACAGAACCAATTGATTTGTCTATTGGATTACAAATCAAGAGGGATCACGGATATCGAATAAATCACTCTCAAGACGGGAGTTACCCTATAGATGTTGTATCCATGCCTGTTCTAAATGTGAATCATAGTATTCATTCTTATGGGAATGGGAATTAAAAAAAAGAAAGACTCTTTCAAGGAAGCACTTTTTGAACCTTCTCATAATTTGATTTCTTTATTTATTCCTTTTCTATAATGCGGAGGAAGATAATATTCATTTCAAGGTCCAATAATGTATGTATATTGGACCTTTTGAATAACAGTCAAGAAGATCTTATGAGAATTTAATATTTTCATACAGAAGATGTAAAACAAATATTGGACACTCTACAGAAGCATTTATCAATTAATTTACCGAAGAATAAGTTTTCATTTAAAATCTATTGGAATTGCTTAATATTCATGAAAAAAACTTTGTTTTCAATCTTTTCTTTAGCGCGATCCATATTTTAGCGGAATAGATCATAAGAAAATTCATGTATCTAGGGAGGGTTCGCCTTAGAAACGAAGATTCCCTAGGATCCCTACATCGTGGTATTTCACGGTTGAATCAAATTTTAAAAAGGCCTAAAGTTAGAGATTTATCAATAGGCAATGTTGCCCCAATACCTAACCAAAGAGCTACTGCGGTACCAATCAAAAAAACTGTTGTAGCTACTGGACGACGAAATGGATTTTTAAATTTATTAACATTCTCCAAAAAAGGGCACTGTCAATAATCCCATTGGTACTGAAACCATTAAAAGAACACCCAATAACTTATTGGGTACTGTGCGGAGTAGAGTGTTTGAAATACAGGAAAGAAATAACATTCGGGCTATATTTCCAAAGGAGTTGCAAAGGGGTCTGCTGGTTCACCAATCATTGATGTTTCCAGAACCGCTAAGCACACACTACATGCATATAGTACCCAGAATTACTGCCGGAAAAATATATAAAAGATCATTGGGCCGTGCGGGTTCTCCATAATAATTATGGCCCATACCTTTAGCCAATACAGGTAAATGCTCAATACCCAAGTAGGCTTATAAATTTGATCATAATCAAGTGTTCTTTGGATTGTCTCATGTCTTTTGATTTTGATTGGTGTTTATCCCCCAAGCGTCTCGATTTTCTTACATACCAAAGTATTTACTTGTTACTAATAAAGCATTTACTTGTTACTAATAAAGGATAGCCCCTGTTCTTCCTTAGATCCCTTATTTCACTCCGATAGTATCATAGATCGGGATTGATGCAGAGGAAATGAATGCATTTCCATACTATAAAATAAATAAATTAAGTAAGCAAGTGGGATAGATAGAACATTGGATCATTCCACACCACTTATTCTATTCCCCGGGATCTTACGGAGCCTGTTCATGCATGATATAATTCGGGTATGATCATAGAAAGGATTCCCCCCAAACGAACCGGCCTATCCTATGCTATATAGGGGGAATCCCATGGTGGTTGGATGTGAAGACACATTTGGTTGCGAATTCTTACGTGGCGGACAAAATCCTATATCGGCATGGGCTATCAATAGTTCAAGTCACACACTCCCATAATCCATCCTCTCTTCGGAGAATCCGCTTCAACTATTCATATCAAATAAAAAATAAAAGACTTCGTAGTTGAAGAGAAATATCCAAATAACATGTCTTATTGTTATTATTTTAATAATCCATATTTGTAGCAATGAAATGCTATTGTTCCTTCCCCGATATGATATATGTATATGATAAATTACAAATATCTACGATCTGTCTTCTCTATAAGGGGCAAAAAATAATAAGGGGCAAAAAATACCTTGCTTACATATCATTGGTAAGTGCATTAACATAAATACGGCAGTTAAGAAGAGGCAATACAAAAGTGTGTAAACTATAAAAACGAGTCAAAGTGGATTGGCCGGCACTAGCACTTACACGTAATAACTCTACCAAAGGCGATCCTATTACAGGAATAGCTTCAGTTGCGCCTGTCACGATTTTGACTGCCCAATAACCAATTTGGTCCCGAGGTAAGGAATACCCAGTTACACAAAAAGATGCAGTCAATACACCTAGAACCGCACCTGTAACCCAAGTTAATTTTTTAAATCCACCTGTTTAAGATACACACGAAATACGTGCAAAATCATCATTAGAACCATCATACTTGCTGACCGTCGATGAACTGATCGGATCAACCAACCAAAGCTGGCCTCAGTCATTATGTATTGAACAGAGGAAAGGGCCTCTGTAACGGTTGGACGATAGTAAAAAGTAATAGCAAAACCCGTAGCTACTTGTACTAAAAAAAAGTAAGTGTGATCCCTCCTAGACAATAAAAAAGTTCAAAACCTCTTCGTCTTAGCCGCTTGATTTGATTCGATTTGCCCCGAAGGTAGTAAGTAACAAAAATACGGAATCCCCTCTTTCTTTGTGATGATAATGCCAAAAAATATAAAGTGGGCTCCTCCGTTTTTATTTATGTTATGTTAATCATTACAGGCCTCTTGAATCTTCTCTTCCCTATTTTTTTGTACGTAATGCGAATTGACGCTTGTTTTACTATTGATAGTAATTCCCTTGTTTGGACCCTATAAATCAATTAAAACCTCAGATTCATACTAGAACCACGATAATTTCTTTCCAAGCTAAACTCAAGGGTTCTCTGAGTAAAAACCATTTGATCATCACTTATTCAATGTTCGATGAGTGGATGTAATGACTAAACAAAATCTAGAGAAAGGGCTGTCCTTCGGACAAAAGAAAGATGAAGAAAGAAAAATAGTTTGATTTATAAAATACTGAAATTCTTTTTTGAGCCCGGTCGCGGGGTCTGAATAGTAGGTATAAATCATAGTTCAAATATTTCTTTTCTTGATCCATTCTATATATTCCGCGCTCCGTATACTAGAATAAACGCCCGACGAGATAGAATCATCTTGATAGAGATGACAGGGTCAGTCTTTGTATTATCAATAGGATCAATTATAACAAGTCACACGCTCATATTCCGTAAATATAAATACCGAAAAAAAAATTCCACAGTCGAACTGCCAGAATGGTATAGAAATCCGAGTCTTAAAGAATTTTTTTGATCGAAAAACTAGGGCTTCCTAATTCTTATGAACCTAACTCATTGAAATTCCATCTAGTAAAATGGAAGAATTATAAATTTCCAAAATATATAGATAGGAATATAGCAAACGGAACTATTGCAATTCCCATAAGTGGTGTAGTCCCCCAGCCTGGATGGGGCTACTTTACCATATTCCGAATTCAATGGTTTCAATAAACCCCCTACATTAGTTTGTCTTGGTCTAGATCTAGAACTGCCCTCAACGATTTGTGCAGCCATAAATCCTATTTAATTATTGTATTGGTTGAGATCTGTTGACTTTGTATACCATTCCGTTGTAGTTGTAGTTGTAAATAAACGATCTTATCGTAGATCCGTTGTGATCTTGAAATTCTCTAAAAATGGAAACAGCAACCTTAGTTTCCATCTTAATATCTGGTTACTTGTAAGCTTTACTTACGGGGTATGCCTTAATATACCGCTTTTTGGCAACCCTCTCAACAATTAAGAGATCCATTCGAAGAACACGGGGGCTAGACTAATTGAGGTACTGAGACGACCGTATTGAATATTGGTCGTCTCAGTACCTCAACTTCAGTTAATATAATGAAAAATCATTTCATTTTTTTAGTAGGAATCTTAGGCGGTTCTCGAAAAAAGATAGCGAAAAAAAACCATCCCCAAAGTTGAGACTAAAAGGAATGTATAAACCAATGCTTACGTGGATTCGATCGTGGTTTACAATTATAGCTTCCACAACTATTCATTTGGGATTATTTAAGATACCATATAAAAAAAAAGGAAAAAATAAAAATGGGTGATTCAAGCCAAGATTTCTTAGGTACCCCGCCCTGCCCACCATTTAATTCAATTAAAAAAAAGGGTCGAAAGATAAAGATACCGTAGCGATCTTGTATCAAACTACCTGTCTTCTTGTAGTTGGGTCCCCAAGTTTTTGGAATGCTCCAAATTCCACTTGAACATCCAAATCTGGATCAATACCAGCAAAAACACCCCTGAACAGGGTTCTAGCGCCATGCCAAGTATGTCCGAAAAAGAAGAGCAAAGCGAACGTAACATGCCCAAAAGTGAACCAACCCCTTGGACTGCTACGAAAAATGCCGTCGGGTTTCAAAGTAGCCCGGTCTAATTCAAAAGTCACTTTATCGCGTTGAAACTTATATTATACTACGTACCTAACCCTTTTCAGTAGATTCCGTATGAGAATAGATACTTATTCATTATTCGAACGATCGGGGGGCCTGGCCTGTTCGTTAAATTTTTTTTGTCTGTTTATTCTCTTTTATACATAGATTGAAGATTTATATGGGAAGAAAAAAAATGATGAATACAATAAACCCATTCTTACGTTTCCGTATTAAAGTGAAGTATAGTACTTAATTTTTTTCTTAAATTTAATGCCCGTTGGTGTTCCAAAAGTACCTTTTCGGGGCCCTGGAGAGGAAGATGCGTTTTGGGTTGACGTATAGTGCGACTTGTCAGACATATTGGGTCATACGGGATTTACCCGCTTTCTCCCCCGATCGAGATATCCTACGTTTCGCCCAAGAAATATTGTATTAATTGAACCATCAATCATTCGGAGCGTGAAGTGAAATTTGATCAATTTTTATTGAGGATAAATATTATCAATTAGAAGAATTTATGGTTGACTTGGACTAATAAAATCTTGGACTAATAAAAAAATAAAGTATTATAGGCTCCGTTCAGAAAATACCAAATTGGTAATGATAATATATGTACGATTACCACTTGTATCATAGACGATTCTTAATACTTAATTTTAGGGGCAATCCGAAGCTGCCTTACTAACCAGTATGATAAACACGCCGAATGGTTTTGGGGGGAGGCATGAAACAAATTGAAAAAAAAAAAGTCGTAGCAAAAAAGGGAGGTACTGAGATCATTTGTCCTATATGTGCAAATCGAATTCGGGACGGATCTTTCCTCGGAGTAGAACATGAACCTAAAATAATTGAAAAGACTCATTCAGGAACAAGAAAATGACATCGTGATTTGAATCTCGACGAAACAAACAATACATCAATGAAAGGTTAGTTCAATAAGTTCAGTAAATTCTTTTTTTTTAGGTAAGGGGCAAAAACTCATGTTTTTTGAAAATATAGACGAAAAGTGCTTTCATTAGAAAAATGGAAATCTGTTAAAAAAAAAAAGAGAAGAGATAGGAATAGAATTGACACATTGATTCTTTTTTCGCAATTTTATTTTTGAACCGTATGCATCCAAAGGTGCGCGTACGGCTCCTAAGGGATACAATTTTGTCCTAATCAACCGACTTCATCGAGAAAGATTACTTTTTTTAGGACAAGAGGTTGAGAGCGAAATCTCGAATCAACTTGTTGGCCTCATGGTATATCTCAGTATAGAAGATAATACTAAGGATCTTTATTTGTTTATAAACTCTCCCGGCGGATGGGTAATACCAGGAATGGCCATTTATGATACTATGCAACTTGTGCCGCCCGATGTACGTACAATATGCATGGGATTAGCCGCTTCAATGGGATCCTTGATTCTGGTCGGAGGAGAAATTACCAAACGTATGGCATTCCCTCACGCTTGGCGCCAATGAAGTTTTTATTGAAAAAAAAAAAAGACTATGCCTTCGCCATATCGAATATAAATAATGAGTAATAATAGCATGGCACTCCGAGTTCGATATGAACAATACATTATTTTTTTCCTAACACGAGCTTTTGTATCGAGATAGTAGTATGTAAAGAAACAAGGGTTATTTCCAATTTTATTTTATGTGTCGGGAGTACATTACAGCGTCACAAACCCCCTTTCTTCCACACTAGAAGTCTCGTTACTGATATTTATGTTATGAAGGAAAGAATACGAAAATGGGAAAAAAAGATCATTTTTACTTATTTTTTTTTTTTTGATCATATCAAAAAAAACTTTGGGATTGCTAAATCAAAAGACGAGATAAATATAGAAAGCAACAGAACCATCATAGTATTCTTTTTTTCCTACGATACGAAGGGAAGGGTGGTAAATGGATCATTCAACGATTTGGATCGGAGGGGTCCTATTTATTCGATAGAATAGAAAAGCAAATCCCATTTCAGAGCCGTATGCAATGAACAAAATATGCCTGTACGGTTGTTCAATTCTATTTTTTTCTTCTTTTTATTTTCCCTTACTTTAGCCCAATCTCGCGCGCGAGTATAGAAGAACTGTTCATGCATGATGTTATATCAATATTATCAGGGTTATGATTCACCAACCTGCTAGCTCTTTTTTTGAAGCACAAGTAGGAGAATTTGTCCTGGAAGCGGAAGAACTACTGAAACTTCGCGAAAACCTTACAAATATTTATGTACAAAGAACGAGCACCCCTTTTTGGGTTATATCCGAAGATATGGAAAGAGACGTTTTTATGTCAGCAACAGAAGCCCAAGCTTATGGCATTGTTGATCTTGTAGCATTTGAAAATGAAAATACGGGGTATTCCGTCTAATTTCAATCCATGATTCCATTTCAAATCATAATTCGAATTTTCCGTGATTTGATATTGAATAGAAATCCTTCATACTTCATAATAATCAATCATCCGGTTAAGATCGATCTAAACCAAACTATTCTATCCCTATATACGACATGCCAACCATTAAACAACTTATTAGAAACACAAGACAGCCAATAAGAAATGTCACAAAATCCCCCGCTCTTAGGGGATGCCCTCAGCGCCGAGGAACATGTACTAGGGTGTATGTGCGACTCGTTTAGATCATAAATTCGGATAAATGAAAACATTTTTTCAATACCAATCATCAGTAACAATGAATCGGATAGATAGAGTGGAAGAAAGTCATTTACTACCTAAAAACGAGGCATATACTTATATTTTTTGTGTATGGAATGTCTATATTCTTTGTGTATAGAATTTGTGGTTTCCGTTGGTGCAAATTCAATCGAACCCATTTGAGATGAGAATAAATTCCTCATTGGTATCAAAAAGTTATCCATTAAGCAGAGGAAACAGCACTATAATAAAAGAAGCGAAAAGTTATGTTCTTATTCTTGAAAGAACGGACTAACAAGGTCAGCTATTTAGCCAACTTTCATAATTAAATGCCGTCACTGTATGGATAATCTTTTTTGTGAAAAGAGCTATCTATTATTGTATAATTGATGGGTAGAGCCAAAGAGCGTGAACTATACAAGTTCACAATAACATTTGATTAAATGAAAGAGAGGGGGCTCCGGTGTATAGAGGGGACTTCACCGTTTACGAAATAACCATAGAAACGATGGAACCCACTATTTGTATTTTTTTTAGTATCTATAAGATTTATTATTTCCAAGTAAAATGCCCGGAAGGGATAAAAAATCGTGGTTGGGAAGGTCATAGTAGCAAAGGTCGTTGGAATTTTTATTTTATATATTGGAATAATCCGTTTTGTTATTAATCAACCGGGAAATAAAAGGATGACTGAAATAAGAGAAATCAATTAGTTATTCATTAAAGTTTAATTTGATTCAATGACCAGAGTTAAACGAGGATATATAGCTCGGAGACGTAGAAAAAAAATTCGTTTATCTGCATCGACCTTTATAGGGGCTCATTCAAGACTTACTCGAACCACTACTCAACAGAAAATGAGAGCTTTGGTTTCCTCTCATCGAGATAGGGGCAGACAAAAGAGGGATTTTCGCCGTTTGTGGATTACTCGGATAAATGCAGTAACTCGCAAGAATAAGGTATTCTCGAGTTATAGTCGATTAATACACAATCTATATAAGAAGCAATTGCTTCTTAATCGTAAAATACTTGCACAAGTAGCTATATCAAATAAGAACTGTCTTTACACGATTTCCAACCAAATTATCAAATAAAGGAGATTCTAAAGTAATATTAGTAAAGTAATATTACTATAATAGAAATATATAGAAATGATTAAGAAAAAGTTCCCCGGAGTCCATTCCCCGGGAAAATCGAATAAAAATAAATTGAGATAAAATGAAGATAAATAAGTAGTAAGAATGAAAGAATACCTTTCAATAAAAAAAAAGATTTCTTTTTCCCCTATTTGTTTTTTCTTATAACACAACAAGAAAATCTGGATTATATATTTTTTCAAATTCAAACAAAACACCAATATGAGCTTGAGTTCCGATTGGGGTTTTGAGTCAATTGAGGAGATGCCTATTTATTTCTGGTTCTAGGACCCGTAGTTCTAGGGATCGGCTTGGCTCTTTCAAACTGTTTCTCATTATTAAGAAAAGGTAACAAAGATAAAATACGAGCTTGTTTTATAGCACTAGTAATTAATCGTTGTTGTTTCAAGGTCAATTTATTCACCCGTCTAGATAAGATTTTTCCTTGTTCACTAATAAATCGACTAATTAAACTCATGTTTCTATAATCAATCCGATCCCCAGATTCAATTGGGGGATAACGCCTACGAGGGGATCTCTTGGATTTACGAAAGGATTTCTTGTATTTATCCATGGTTTATTACTTATTCTATAAAATTCTATTTTTTTTTATTCATTTCAGATACGACCAAAAAAAATAAGGTTTTTTATATTATATATGTGAAGCTCTCCCTTTTCCTGCCCCTTGGGTTGGAAACGCGTCCTATTTCTTTATTTCCCCATGAATACTATGTTTGTGACAATAGCGACAAAATTTTTTCAAGTCTAATCGGCTGGGCGTATTGTGTCGATTCTTTTGAGTAATATATCTCGAAATGCCCGGAGATTCTTTATTAATATTAACACCATTTTGGGCACAAGAGGTACATTCCAAAATAACTATAACTCGGGCGTCTTTGCCTTTGGCCATGAACCTCCTTTCCATTTTGAATCGACTTAACTCTTCTATTTTCGATCCGAACAAAAGAATATGGAAATAAAAAAAAAATATAGAAGTTACTAAACTATAAATTACATTAGATTTAATTGTAATTCTAATTAATATGAATAGAATATATAGTAAAAATATAAGTAATACAACTTTTTTCTAATTATCAATTCTTCCTATTCTAATCCTAGCATTTCATTTTTTGATCCTCTTTCCATACTACGCTTGAGCTTAATTTCGTGCAGACTGCCCTAAGACTCCCCTTTCCATTTCTGTTTCTGTTCTCCAAAATAGGATCTTAAATCCGCCGGATTTTTTCTGAGGTTCAATACACTTTATCTTTCCTTCCTATCCTAAAGAACTGAACGAAAGGGAGGGACGGTATTTTAGTCACATCACGTATAATTGTATTAAAAATTTTCTTTATTTTTTCGCATATCAATAAATTGAAGATCCCCCCTTACTTATTATAATACATATTATATGGTCAGTCAGATGCCGTAATTCAAGATCATTTGTATTTTTTTACATTAGGTTTCAGATTTATATAATTCTTTTATTATACGAAACAAAAAATAAGAAATAACAAGAAAGTATTATAGATAGAGGGAAAATAACGATGTGGAAAACAAGGCATGGGCCTTGTACAATGACACTGTACAACAATTTGGAAAAGGGATGTAGCGCAGCTTGGTAGCGCGTTTGTTTTGGGTACAAAATGTCACGGGTTCAAATCCTGTCATCCCTACCTATTACTTCTCCTTTGGATAGAATCTTTTTTAATTTTTGCATACCAATGTATGCAAGCAAGATGCATTGGAGTTACAAAAACAAAAAAATCTTTTTCTTTACAATTATATCTCCTGTCATAAGAAAGCGCTCTTAGTTCAGTTTGGTAGAACGCGGGTCTCCAAAACCCGATGTCGTAGGTTCAAGCCCTACAGAGCGTGATTCTATTTCATTTATATTATGTATTATGTCGAATCGCAATAAAAAAAACTTCAATCATTTAGATTTGTTTAATCTGTTTAATAGTATAAAAAGAAAAGAAAGGTAAGATCTATCCCTAATAAATATTAATCGGAATTGTCCGCGAATCCCACTAAAGTTAACAATTGACGCGGAAAGGAACCTAGAATACCCGAAATATCGGAGAAATATTCATTTTTATGAAGAGATCAAATAAGCTGTTCATTCATTCATTGAATGATAAATGACTACAAGCGAAGGAGATACACGATTTAAAAAAAGGGGATCCAATATTTCACAATTGTATCTAGAATAACTGGAAAAGCGGAAACAAGACCCAATATAATTTGATCATTATGAGCCAATCCAAAATCGTTGTAGATCGAACCGATCATGATTTCCCAACCATGGGTCGGGTGAAATCTGATCCATAAATAAGTAACTAAAAGAATAGAAAAGGCCTTTATTGTGTCACTTTTAACCCCCATTCTGATTGATTGGATATCTTTCATAAATAAAGAAGTGAAGGAAGATTCGACGATTTATTCCAGGGAATCCCCAACGAAAAATACACATTATTCCTTCTTTTCTATCGAATCGGTCATAACCACTACCCGCATTACATGAAATTGTACACCACAAATAAGAACTAATGAATAGACCCGCAATTCCATAGAAAGACATCACAGCCCCTTGTGAAAAAAAAAGAATTTGCTTAGACGGGAATCCAGATATCAGATTCCTACCAAGATAACTAGAAGTTCCAACCACTAAAAATCCTAGTGAAACTAAAAAAAGGGTATAGGCCCGGCAAAAATTACTTGTTTTTCGAGACCCCGTCATTAGTTCTATCCATATATGTTCTGATCGCCAGTTCATACTATATTAGATCCAGTTGTATTCGATTGGAGTTGAGAGAATAACAAATATTCATTTTACTTTTCTTGATGCCGAAGTAACTTTCATCAACTAGTACTATTCTGATATGAACCATTACATTAGAAGTAATTGGTTAGATACATTAACTTTCTATTTATTAGAATATAAAAGGATTCGCTGATCATTTTTCACCACCCACCCGCATATACATTTATGCGGATATCATGTGTCCGCATATGCATAACAGCCTTTCATTTATGTTCGGAGAGAGCTGCGTATCCTATCATATTACACTAAACAAATATCTGTATTATGATCTAGTGTTCAAATAAATTGATGAAATTTAGCCCTATACAATCTAATTTTTTTGGACATGAAGAAATAAAGAAGCCATTGCAATTGTCGGAAATACTAGGCCCGCTAAAGGAACAAAAAGAGAGGGTAAGTTAAGATCTGTCATGGAATGGGTACCTCGATTTACTATGTTTTACTCTATTTTACTTAATAATAAGATATTATAATAAGATATTTTATATAATAAGATATCTTATGATTAAGTATATTTAGTATAAGATTAAGTATATTTAGTATAAAAATATAGTAAATATATAAATAATATTAATGTAGTTAATAAGTGCAAGGAAGGGGGAATTAAATAAAGTGTACCCATTTATCTTTCTACACGAATATGTATGATGATCCACTTTAAGAAATTTTCTTATTATTCTCCCTTCCTCATATTCTTTCTATCTTTCAAATAAGGGGTTTCTTATTACATAGTAAATATTATTATAAATTATATGAATGAAACTATAAATCAATAAACTATAAGTCAAGTTCGCGATTCTAACTAAACTAATTAAAGAGAGATTACTAGTAAAAAGGGGAGTCCCCGGTAGATATATAAATTGATTTCTATTATACATTTTCTTTCAATATTGTTTGTTTTTTTATATATTATTACGTATGGGGGTTGCAGAAACCTCTTTTTTTTTATTCAAGGGAAAGAAACCGTGGAGCTGAAATAACTCACTCAGAACAACTTTTAAAGGATTACGCGGTACGATTGGGTCGAATAAGCCCTTATAGAATGAATACTCAGCCACTTGTGAACCTTCGGGTACTAGTTTATTCAATGTTTGTTCAATTACTCTTTTACCCGCGAATGCAACGTAGGCATTGGGCTCAGCAATAATAACATCTCCCAACATACCAAAACTGGCTGTTACTCCACCGGTTGTAGGAGATGTAAGGATTGATACATAGAATAACTTTTTATTTGATTGATAATTATATAAAGCAGAAGATATTTTAGCCATTTGCATCAAGCTCAAACTCCCTTCTTGCATGCGCGCTCCTCCAGAAGCGCATACAATAATGACAGGTATAGCTCGATTAGTAGCATACTCAATCAAACGGGTAATTTTCTCGCCTACTACAGATCCCATACTACCCCCCATGAACTGAAAATCCATAACCCCAATTGCTATGGGAATACCGTTTAGTTGACCTATGCCTGTTTGGACAGCTTCGGTTAAACCTGTCCTTCCTTGATAAGAATGGATACGATCTCTATAGGGTTCCTCCTCTGAATGAAATTGAATGGGGTCCATAGAGACCATATCTTCATCCATAGGATCCCAAGTGCCCGGATCAATCAAAAGTTCGATTCGATCTGAACTATTCATTTTCAAATGATATCCACACAGTTCACAAATATTCATTTTTGATCTAAAAAATTTTTTATAATTTAATCCATAACAATTTTCACATTGAATCCACAAATGTCTGTATTTTTTATTTATATCGAAATCCTTAAATCTTCTCCTTATATTGATATTGAAATCACGGGCTTTATCACTAGTTCTTATGTTTGAACTCTGACCTTTTTCATTACCAATTATGCTTTCAGTACAAATGAAACTATAAATGTAACTATCACTGTAATTGTTGGTATCGCCGAAAAGGTAACTATTAATATTGACTTCACAATGAAGATAACTATCAATGCAACTATTAATGTGATTATTCCAATTGGATTGAGTATTATACATGGAATTAGAATAGTATAGATTGGTATTCTTAGACCTGCTATTCAAAAAACAAGAAAAAAAACTTTCGAGTTTACTCAGAAAAAGGCTATTATTGTCAATCTCAAAAATCTTATTTTCAATATCAAAATATACAGAAAAACTGTCACCACAACTATCCCTAACTAAAAAAGTGTTATCAGAGATCAAACTCAAAATATCTCTGATATCAAATAAATAATCAACATTACTGAAAGTAAAATTTCCCCCAATATGCCCAATAGCATTAACATTAAGCCTGCCCATTGATTTACTTAGTGCACGCCTATGCTCTAACCTCTCGTTAGACAACATTGAATTGAACCACCATTTTTCCATAGAGTCTTCTTGTTCCTTATTTGATGAAATTATAATATATGAATAGTCATTCGATGAGCAATCATTTTACTCTTTGATTTCCTATCAGGATTAAGCATATTATCCAATCATTAGGATTGTTAATTAACAACGGATTAGTATTGAAAATTGAAAGAAATAATTCTCTAAATCCATTTTTTTTTTGGGGGGTTCGGGGGTGCCGCTTCAATATATATATTATGATATGTATAGAATTATGATAGAATCCTTATCCTCAATTAGAAATAGAAAGACAGGTTTCTATGATGTCATAGACAACAAAAATTCTTATAGAAAGGATAATATAGTTTTTTTTCCTATAAATGAAGAATTTATTCTCTTAGAATCTCGTATCATATAATCAAATAATAAGTTTCTATTGCAATGAAACAAAAGACAATATACAGGATGGCTGGGATGGGTAGAAAGAGGCGGGTCCCCGCCTTGATCTTGATCTATGGCCCGAAACTGCAGGATAGAAAATGATCCAACAATCCCAAAGACCCATAAAAAATTCTATGTATCCAACAATAAACAATAGAAGTATTGAGTTGGTTAGTCTTCGATCTTCTCTTGTATTTTGATCTTGTATATATACATGGGAAATATCTGTACATATAAAATAAAAAATATATGCAAATCCTATAGTAATAGTAATAGTTATGTGATGCTCGTTTAGTAATAGTATGTGATGCTCATTCTTTATTCGGCCCAAGCCTTTTTTGAGGAGAAGGCTTGGGCCGAGTTTAATTGCAATCAATTAGGAGAACAAAACAAACAGAAATTACTGAAGTATGTACACTTAGTTCTTATGCTTTCTGTTTATCTATCTTATCTACTGGCTCGAATTCAAATTTGATCGCCTTCCATACTTCACAAGCAGCGGCTAGCTCAGGTATCCGGTTGCAAGCTTCACGGGCAATTTCATTATAATCATCGCGCAAGAAATCAACAAAACCAAAAGTCATCCCTCGTTCCCCTTCCGGTTTGCCTACTATTGCACCAGCGCGAATATGATCTCCACCAAACATACGTAATGCTTTAGCTAGTACACGAAAACGCATACCATGATTTTTCTGTCTATCAATAACTGCATGCATTGCGCGATGGATGTGAAGAAGTAGGCCGTTGTCGCGGCAATAGTGAGCCAAACTGGTATTTGCGGCGAATCCCCCGGTTAAGTAGTCATGCATTATAATAGGAACTGCCGATTCTCTGGCAAATAAGGCCCCTTTTATCATATCATTTCTTCACATGTGCCTGCAGTTGCATTCAAGTAATGCCCTTTTTTTTCACCCGTTTCGGCTTGCGCTTTATAAACTGCTTCAGCACAAAACAAGAAAGGGTCTCTCCAACGCATAAAGGGCTATGGGTATGGGTTCACGGTTTCATCATCAATAAAGCCCGCCGCGTAGACATTCATAAACCGCTCTACCGTAGTTTTTTGCGGATAATCCCAATTTTGGTTTATATAGTACATCCCAATAGGGGACGACCATACCTGTTCAATTTATCTCTTTCAACCTGGATGCCGTGGGGCGGACCTTGGAAAGTTTTGGAATAAGAGGGAAATTAAATTCGAAAATCTTCCAGACGCGGGGCTCGTAGGGCTTTGAAACCAAATACATTACCCACAATGGAAGTAAACATGTTAGAAACAGAACCCTTTTCAAAAAGGTCTAAGGGAAGCTACATAAGCAATATATCGATTTTCCTCCCCAACAACAGCCCCGATATGGTAGCATCGCCCTTTGTAACGATCAAGACCGGGAAGCCCATCAGTCCACACAGTTACAGTTGTATGTACCAGAAAAGGATTCCGCAGCTACCGCAGCCCCCGCTTCTTCAGCGGGAACTCCTGGTTGAGCAGTTGCTCGGAATGCCGCCAAGATATCAGTATCTTTGGTTTCGTAATCCGGAGTATAATAAGTCAATCTGTAATCTTTAACACCAGCTTTAAATCCAGCACTTGCTTTTGTCTCTGTTTGTGGTGACATAAAACCCCCTACAACTCATGAATTAAGAATTCTCACAACAACAACAAGGTCTACTCGATATGGATTAGGCGTGAATTAAACCTTAAATAAAAATATTAAGAAAAACTCCCCTTGACAGTGATATATATTGTAGATGTGAAAATAGGCATAATTAATCCATGAAAGGCAAAGGGTATAAAACAAGACAAAAATAGGTGGAAAGCCATCTATATATAAATTATATCTATATAAATAGAAATAAAAAAGAATTGGTTGAACTTTAAAATTTACTCATTCAATGAGTAAATGCTTGAATTGGATTCGGTTGGTTGGGCGGTACCAACAAAATCGAGTGCTAATTCCCATTTATTTCTTATTGAATTAACCGATCAACTTGTTATCGGGCATTAATTTTTGATTCTATACTATTCCAATCCAATCAAAAAAAAAAAATTTCGACATATTTTACTTTATTATTAGAATCAATCCCACTACTTCTGATCCTTCGGTTTCCGCACTTGAAGAAAAAAACCTAGGGCGTATCGCTCAAATTATTGGTCCAGTACTGGATGTTGTTTTTCCTCCGGGCAAAACGCCTAATATTTATAATGCTTTGGTAGTTAAGGGTCGAGATACTTCCGGTCAGCAAATTAATGCGACTTGCGAGGTACAACAATTATTAGGAAATACTCGAGTTAGGGCTGTAGCTATGAGTGCTACAGATGGTCTGACGAGAGGAATGGAAGTGATTGGCACGGGAGCTCTCCTATAAGTGTTCCGGTAGGCGGGGCTGCTCTCGGACGAATTTTTAATGTTCTTGGTGAACCTGTTGACAATTTAGGTCCTGTAGATACTCGTACAACATCTCCTATTCATAGATCTGCGCCCACCTTTATACAGTTAGATACGAAATTCTCTATCTTTGAAACAGGGATTAAGGTAGTGGACCTTTTAGCTCCTTATCGCCGTGGAGGAAAAATGTGGCTCTTTGGGGGAGCCGGCGTGGGTAAAACAGTACTTATCATGGAATTGATCAACAACATAGCTAAAGCTCATGGAGGGGTATCCATATTTGGTGGAATAGGTGAACGCACTCGTGAAGGAAATGATCTCTACATGGAAATGAAAGAATCGGGGGTTATTAATTTAATGAAAAAAAAAAAATATTGCGGAATCAAAGGTAGCTTTAGTCTATGGTCAAATGAACGAACCCCCGGGAGCCCGTATGAGCGTCGGTTTAACCGCCCTAACCAGGGCGGAATATTTCCGGGATGTTAATGAGCAAGGCGTGCTTCTATTCATCGACAATATCTTTCGTTTCGTCCAAGCGGGTTCAGAGGTATCCGCCCTATTAGGGAGAATGCCTTCGGCAATGGGTTATTTGCAAGAAAGAATTACTTCCACAAAAGGGGGATCTATAACTTCGATCCAAGCAGTTTATGTACCTGCGGACGATTTGACCGACCCCGCCCCTGCCACGACATTTGCACGTTTAGATGCTACTACCATACTATCAAGAGGATTAGCCGCCAAAGGCATTTATCCAGCAGCAGATCTTTTAGATTCAACGTCAACTATGTTACAACCTCGGATTGTTGGTAAGGAACATTATGAAACTGCGCAAAGAGTTAAGCAAACTTCACAACGTTACAAAGAACTTCAGGACATTATAGCTATACTTGGTTTGGACGAATTATCTGAAGAAGATCATTTAACTGTAGCAAGAGCGCAAAGGATTGAGCGTTTCTTATCACAACCCTTCTTTGTGGCAGAAGTTTTTACGGGTTCTCCAGGGAAATATGTTGGTCTCGCAGAAACAATTAGGGGGTTTCAATTGATCCTTTCCGGAGAATTAGGCAGTCTCCCCGAGCAGGCCTTTTATTTGGTGGGTAACACCGATGAAGCCGCCGCGAAAGCTATGAACTTAGAAGTGGAGAGCAAATTAAAGGAATGACCTTAAATCTTTGTGTACTTACTCCTAATCGAATTATTTGGGATTCAGAAGTGAAAGAAATTTTTTTATCTACTAATAGTGGACAAATTGGCGTATTACCAAACCACGCCCACATTGCCACAGCCGTGGATATAGGTCTTTTGAGAATACGCCTCAACAACCAATGGTTAACGGCGGCTTTGACGGGCGGTTTTGCTAGAATAAGTAATAATAAGATCACCATTTTAGTAAATGATGCGGAGATGAGTACTGGCATTGATCCGCAAGAAGCTCGACAAGCTCTTGAAATAGCCGAAGCTAACTTGAGTGGAGATCAGGGCAAGAGACAAGCAATTGAGGCGAATCTAGCTCTCAACGAGCTAAGACACGAGTAGAAGCTGTCAATGTTATTTCCTACTAGTCAACAAACAAATACATAAAAATAAAAAAAAAAGTTCGTTACGCTATAAGTTATTATACATCACATTTTGATTCTGCCAGTTGAACACAATCAAGTCTAATCTGCTGATACAACGAAAAAAAGAAGATGGATAGAAAAACTTATTTAGATACCATTTGACTCCGGTATCTAATAAGCTCTATCTTACCTACTATTGGATTTGAACCAATGACTCCCGCCGTATGAAAGCAATACTCTAACCGTTGAGTTAAGTAGGTTATTTATCATCACAAAAAGGGGCCGTCGCTTCGGGGATTATAGGTGGAATATCATTATCATCTATAAGCAATACCAATTTGGTAAAAAAGTGGATCAGAGAGCTATCGTGCAGTATTATTATTTTATTATGGGATACCCATCTTGACAAGAGATCATCTATATGTTAAAATATCTAGGGCAAGGGCTATAGCTCAGTTGGGTAGAGCACCTCGTTTACACGTGCGCCAATGCTTTTCAAGGAAGCCAATTATGCAATGAACATAATTTTCTCTTATTGAGAAAGATAAATCGATGTCTTACTCCGTAAATTCGAGGGAATATAGAGAACAATAGCCTGACAAATAATTGGCTCGGCCCAATTCGGGTGCGGATTCGGGCGCCCAATCAAATGGAACCCGCCATTTATTTTATAATTGATAAGGTAAATACCCATCCCATTCAATGCTAGGCATAATGAGTATAAAGGCCTCAAAAGAAATTCTTTTCGTCCTATGAACTTTAAGGTGTATGAAGTCTCATATTTTACTCTTGCTGCGTAGCGACAGAAACCCCATGTTGATCTAGGCCGGAGGCAGACCTAAGTCAAAGTAATCCTTCTTTGAAACACTTTGGTATTGCTCCTAGATCAGAATACAAATAATGAATCAGAGCACATGGAGCCATCTCATTATCTTCTTATTTTCCTGTAAAGATAAAATATGGTGGACTAACTGATATTTACATCAGTTGATGAAAGAGCCCAATGCAACAAAATGCATGTTGGGTCTTTGAAACAGTTCGAATCATTTCGATAATAATAAGCTTGATCTGTTTTACCGAGAAGGTCTACGGTTCGAGTCCGTATAGCCCTAATACATTCTTTTTTATAGGCATTTCGTTTTAGTTTAATCTAGTTTTCATTTCCTCATTAGTACTTGTTTATGGACCGGCCAGTTAGTTGGTCCATATAAACGAAAGCATTACCACATGCTTATATAAATACATAGAGGCCGGAAAAGAAAAACAAGAATTCATTCCAACAGATCCAATCGCTCTTTGTAAAATCTTGGATAAAATATTCATCATTCTTCATTAAGATTAATGAAGAAATTCCATATGACCTTATTTCCCTCTTTTCCTATCTATAATCAAAGAGTTACTGATACAGTTTTGTCTTGGTATACCCAAAACCGCTTAAATTTATGAAGTGAAAAACACGACATGATCCTGCCTAAAAACTTTATCCTGACCCAACCAAATTGAATCCTAAGCCACACACACGTATCTAGCTATTGTTTTCTTGGTCTTGTATTTGTAGAAGCCCACCGACAAATAACTTTTTGTCCGAACAACTCTTTAAATAAGACATGCCACATAGCAAACAAATGTGAAAACCTGCGGGTTTGACTGACTTGATCAAAATCAATTTTAGTTTCGCCTAAGAAGTTCTGTATTAATAGGAGTACATTTGTGTTTCTGTTTCACGAATATTATATTTTCTGGGCATTTCTAATAATATCAATATCAAGCGTTATTCCTAATTTATAGAAGCTTTAATTTTCGTGCTTATCCCAATTGTTGGTTCATTTTATGCATGGCGAAAGGGAGCATTGGAATGGTCTTAGCTGAATACTCAGAAAAAAAGGAAAGGGTGGTATTGAGACAGTTATGATTTTGATTGATTTTCCGTTACTTGACCAAACAACCTCCAATTCAGTTATTTCAACTACATCAAATGATCTTTCGAATTGTTTAAGACTTTCTAGTTTATGGCCTCTTCTATAATGGTACCAGTTGTTGTTTCATTGAATTTGCTTCATTAATAGGCTCGCGATTCGACTTCGATCGTTATGGATTGGTACCTAGATCGAGTCCTAGGCAAGCGGGCCTAATTTTAACAGCTGGAACAGTAACAATGAAAAAGGCTCCTTCTTTAGTGAGATTATACGAGCAAACGCCTGAACCAAAATATGTCATTGCTATGGGAGCCTGCATCATTACAGGAGGGATGTTCAATACTTATTCTTATAGTACTGTTTGTTGGGTGTTGGGGGAGTCGATGACTATTCATAGCTATTACCTTGACACCAAAGAAGAGTTCGATCCAATGCTTTATTTCTGTCCTAGTTGATCCTGATTCGACATTAGAAGTATATTGATTGTTCCCCAATATATAGAACTGCGCCTCAACAGGAAAATCGATGTTTTACTACTAATCACAAGTTTTATGTTCGACGTAGTACTCATACTGGAAATTATGATCAAGGATTATTCTATCAATCAACATCTACTTCAGAGAGGCTTTCGGAAACACTTTTCAAATACAAAAATTCAGTATCTGCACATGAATTAGTGAATTAGGCAAGGCTCTTTTGTGCAAAATAAGAAAAAGAGCGAGTGAATCTTTGAAGAATTCATTGGAAATGTAAAAAACTCATACAAATGCGGGAAAAATCAAGAAGATGCGGATTCGTTTATCTGATTGGCTAGTCAAGCATGAACTAATTCATAGATCTTTGGGCTTCGATTGCCGAGGAATAGAGATTTTACAAATAAAAACTGAGGGTTGGGACTCCGTTGCTGTCATTTCGTATGTATACGGTTATAATTATTTACGCCCCCAGTGGGCCTATGATGCAGCACCGTTAGCTAGTGCGTATCATCTTACGAAAATCCAGTATGATATAGATAAACCGGAAGAGGTATGTATAAAGGTATTTGCCCCAAGGAGTAATCCTAGAATACCGTCAGTTTTCTGGATTTGGAGAAGTGCAGATTTTCAAGAACGTGAATCTTATGATATGTTGGGAATCTTTTGAGCGGAAACAATAGGATGAATCAAAAGAGTTCTGTAACATGAACTTTGTACCGCGCGCATCACTTAGAGGGGCCCCCGAAAGTAAGTAAGCAAGAGTGAAGAAATAGAATAAATAAATAAATATGAAAGAAAATACGAAATGAAAAGAGAACATATTTTTTTGTACTGTGTATTAAATGCATCTTGTCTATTCCTACCCTTCAACTCCTATAAACTTGTAAGTTTTTTAGCAAACTTAGTTCTTTTTTTTTTTTATTGATACTTAACATTTTGAGTGAAAGAAAGCCCAGTCTAAAAAAAAAATGGGGATATCTATACATTTAGATATTTAGATATCTAGATGAATAAATATCTATTGCGCTCTAGACTATTAACGAATATGTACCCCGACCCATATCAATTAATTTGTATGAGGTATTAATATTTACCCAATACATTATTCGCGTGTCAGGAACCAGATTTGAACTGGTGACACGAGGATTTTCAGTCCTCTGCTCTACCAACTGAGCTATCCCAACATTTCCCGCGCATCATCCTAGTGGAGTACTTGTATCTTAATCTATGGAAATTAAAGATCTATGGAAATTAAAGAGACTACCAGAGAAGAGACTACCAAAGTATTAAAAATTTGACACAGTCCCTGAAATTTATTAGTTTTAGGTCTTAATTCAAAAAGAATGCTTTCTTTGTATTTGTAAACGTAAGGATAATGATATGGACTGTGAATGATTCAATAATGAGAATTCCTTTCCCATATATGTTCATTTGTACAGGTATCATATCTATCCAAACACAATTGGGATAAGATCCGAGGATTTCTTTTCGGGTCTGTTTGTGAAAGAGTATAGAATTAATGAGAAAGATATGTGATTTTGTTGGAACCGCGGATGCTGATGGACGAAGACGAAAAAAAGAATATAATAATATTAAGATAGTTAGGAAGTAAAAGAGGCTTTTATTGGGGATAGAGGGGCTTGAACCCTCACGATTTCTAAAGTCGACGGATTTTCCTTTTACTATAAATTTCATTGTTGTCGTTATTGACATGTAGAATGGGACTCTCTCTTTATTCTCTTCCGATTAATCCGTTTTTCAAAAGATCTATCAAACTCTGGAATGAATAATTTGATCGCCGAATATTCGACTCTTCTTTCAATTTTGATTGGAATAGATCCACAAAAACTCTGCATTTTGCATATATATAATGGATTTGGATCGTGATTAATCGTTTGATAGGTTAATATGTATACGTATTAGATAATAGGGTTATCCTATCCTTTTTTCTTTAATTTTGATAGGGGGATTCCGGATACCAACACAACGTAGTCAACTCCATTCGTTAGAACAGCTTCCATTGAGTCTCTGCACCTATCTTTTTTTATTCTAGTTTTTAAAAAACCTGTTTGTTTTCTCAAAATAAAGATTTGGCTCAGGATTGCCCCTTTTTTTCCAAGGTTTCTCTGAATTTGGAAGTTACCACTTAGTAGGTTTCCATACTAAGGCTCAATTCAATTAAGTCCGTAGCGTCTGCCAATTTCGCCATATCCCCCTTTAGACAAGGACCCAGTTCTAATACCATCCACTTCTTTGCATTTATCTTGGAACTGTTGAATTCATTATATAATGATTCCCATATCGAAAGGGCGTACGATGCTATTTTCTTTTTTTGGACATCCTCTTTCATTTCATCTCTTCTTTATTGTATGAAGCATATTTGTTTCAATCAGAAATTATTGTATCATTGATGTACCTGCAATTCAATATAGATAGACATATCCCACATATATATACGTCTCCTGCGCCCTTCTTTTTTACAGCGCAATCCGGAATACTGGAACGGTCGATATTCTATTTATTTCTTTTTTTTTTCGTCCTATCCATTCTTTTTACGAATGAAATCATCGGAACCCTTCATTAGCATTTTGATTCAATCAAAATTAGAAATTCTATAATTCATATGAAATTAATAGCTAATATCTAAGATGATAGGAAAGTTTCCCGAATTCTTATACATTATTTCTATTTATGTTATGTGGGCCCGCTTAGCTCAGAGGTTAGAGCATCACATTTGTAATGTGATGGTCATCGGTTCGATTCCGATAGCCGGCTCTTCTATAGATTTTTTCTAAGATTGATAATCTCTCCTCTCTTTTTTTCCATGTTGGGTCACCAATCTATTTTATTAGATCATATCAATTTGTAACTATGAATAAAAAAAAAACTATAGACTCAAAATTAGAACTATTAGATCGAGACAGAACAAATCATAAAACGGAGCCTTAACTTCCTATATATACAAAAAATCCGGATATTGATACAATTTATTTCATTATACTTTGAAAAACTTCAGCGGATTCCGCTTTGCTTTATTTATCCCTTAGTTCAGCATTAATTTCGATTTCTTTTCTGTAAAATGAAATTTAAATAAAATAAAAAAGGAGTCTTTATGTCTCGTTACCGAGGACCCCGTTTCAAAAAAATACGCCGTCTGGGGGCATTACCGGGATTAACTAGTAAAAGACCCAGATCCGGAAGTGATCTTAAAAATAAATTGCGTTCTGGGAAAAGATCACAATATCGTATTCGTCTAGAAGAAAAACAGAAATTGCGTTTTCATTATGGTCTGACAGAGCGACAATTACTTAAATATGTGCATATCGCCGGAAAAGCCAAAGGGGCAACGGGCCAGATTTTACTACAACTACTTGAGATGCGTTTAGATAATATCCTTTTTCGATTGGGTATGGCCTCGACCATTCCTGGGGCCAGGCAATTGGTTAACCATAGACATATTTTAGTTAATGGTCGTATAGTAGATATACCAAGTTATCGTTGCAAACCCCGGGATATTATTACTACGAAGAATAAACAAAGATCGAAAGCTATAATTCAAAATTATATTGATTCATCCCCCCACCATGAGGAATTGCCAAACCATTTGACTATTGACCTATTCCAATATAAAGGATTAGTAAATAAAATAATAGATAGTAAATGGATCGGTTTAAAAATAAATGAGTTGCTAGTCGTAGAATATTATTCCCGTCAGACTTAAACCTAACGAAAATAACAAAAAAGTTCAGACAATTATGTCTATACCCCCTTTCGCCGAAGTAAATCAAGGCACTTTGATCCGCCTTTTTTCATTCACGTATCGAAAAAGGGTCGGCGGTAGGATTTGTTTCCTTTTTTGCTCTTTCCGCTTTGCTCTTTCCACGATATTTTTATTTTATGTACCATACCAACAAAAAAATAATGTAATTAGAAATAGGGAATTTCTATCAATATCAAATAAAACTGTTGGAATAAAGGTATCAATTGTTATTTTATTTGATACATTGTGGTTGGTAACGTTAGTGAATTAACAGAAACGGAAAGAGAGGGATTCGAACCCTCGGTAAACAAAAGCCTACATAGCAGTTCCAATGCTACGCCTTGAACCACTCGGCCATCTTTCCTACAACATCTTAATTATTGTAGCCAATATTTAATTACGAATAATTCCGACAACCAAATTTTTGAAAAAACCCTACACTTGGTGAAGGTAAAGAAAGTTTGGAGATATAACAACTCCTTCTGTCGTGTATCCTCGATTGATCCAGCCTCATATACTTTAGTCTATTTTAGTATTGAACAAAGGGTTACGCCTATAGATTCTGGATTGCAGGTCAATCCTAGTCTACTAGTACGGCGGCATAGGGGGAAGAGGCACTACACCTAGGAATCAACAACACGAAAACTTTGTTATAAACAACCCTTTTCCTTATCGGTATCGGGACTGGCAAGAATGGTTGGGACAACAAACACCCCTCTCGTTCGTACTATGGCGATGTGGGTGGCGGTTTCCGAGGAATACAAATAACCTCCGGTTTTTTTCAAATTTGTAGAGCTTCTGGAATAACCAGTGAATTACAACTCTACCGAAATTGGCGCATTGGTCTTTGCATTATTAATGCCTTTTGCCGGTTGGTTCCATTATCACAAAGCCGCGCCAAAATTGGCTTGGTTCCAAGAAAGATGTATAATCTATGTTGAATCATCACTTAGCGGGGTTATTAGGGCTTGGGCCCCTTTCTTGGGCAGGACAACACCAAATCAATGTATCTTTACCGATTAACTAATTTATCGATGCTGGAGCTGATTCTAAAGAGATACCACTTCCTCATGAATTTATCTTGAATCGGGATCTTTTGGCCCAACTTTATCCCAGTTTTGCAGAGGGGGCAACCCCTTTTTTGCCTTGAATTGGTCAAAATATGCGGATTTTCTGAGTTTTCGTGGAGTATTAGATCCAATAACAGGGGTCTCTAGCTGAGCGATATTGCACATCATCATTTAGCTATTGCAATTCTTTTCTTGATCGCCGGTCATATGTATAGAACTAACTTCGGGATTGGGCACAGTATCAAAGACCTTTTAGGAGCGCATATTCCTCCAGGGGGTCGATTAGGACGTGGGCATAAGGGTCTTTACGACACAATCAATAATTTGACTCATTTTCAATTAGGTCTTGCCCTAGCTTCTTTAGGGGTTATTACTTCCTTAGTAGCTCAACACATGTATTCTTTACCTGCTTATGCATTCATAGCACAATACTTTACTACTCGGGCTGCGTTATATACTCATCACCAATACATCGCAGGGTTCATCATGACAGGAGCGTTTGCTCGTGGGGCTATATTCTTCATTAGAGATTAAAATCCGGAGCAGAATGAAGATAATGTATTGGCAAGAGTGTTAGACCATAAAGATCATATCCCATTATTTGATGGGTCACTTTTTATTGGCATTGGAAACACATCACCTTATGGCAGGGTAACGTTTCACAATTTAATGAATCTTCGACTTATTTGATGGGATGGTTAAGAGATTATCTATGGTTAAACTCTTCACAACTTATCAATAGGTATAACCCTTTTGGTATGAATAGTTTATCGGTATGGGCGTGTATGTTTTTATTTGGTCATCTTGTTTGGGCTGCCGGATTTATGTTATTAATTTCCTGACGGGGGTATTGGCAGGAATTAATTGAAACTTTAGCATGGGCTCATGAACGCACGCCTTTGGCAAATTCGATTCGATTCGATGGAGAGATAAGCCAGTGGCCCCTTCTATTGTGCAAGCAAGATTGGTCGGATTAGCACACTTTCTGTAGATTATATATTAACTTAAATGCAGCTTTCTGCCCCTACATCAGGAAAATTTGGTTAATTTAGTTAGTTATTTTTTTTTATGTACTCAATACTCATTTGTTTCGATGAGGGGGTTTCCCTTATTGTATTTTTACACCTAGGATCCGAACTGTATCATTGATAATAATAGGAACTTAACATTATGGCAAGAAAAAGTTTGATTCAGCGGGAGAAGAGGCGGCACAAATTGGAACAAAAATATCATTTGATTCGTCGATCCTCAAAAAAAGAAATAAGCAGGGTTTCGTCGTTGAGTGAAAAATGGGAAATTCATGGAAAATTGCAATCCCCACCACGAGATAGTGCACCCATACGCCTTCATCGGCGTTGTTTTTTGACTGGAAGACCCAGGGCTAATTATCGAGACTTTGGACTATCTGGACACATACTTCGAGAAATGGTTCATGCATGTTTGTTACCAGGCGCAACAAGATCGAGTTGGTAAGTATAAAGAAGTTTTTTCCTGTTTGTATAGATCATATAGGGGCCCCTTTACCATTTTGTACAAATAGAATAGTCTATTTGTATAAATAGGTTAGAGGGGCATGCATGTCTAATCTTTCCTAATCCGTTAGTTTTCAGTTCTTCATCGCGGAGTAGAGCAGTTTGGTAGCTCGCAAGGCTCATAACCTTGAGGTCACGGGTTCAAATCCTGTCTCCGCAACATTTTTTTGAACGGGGGCAAAGAAAGGGTAAGACAGAACGGGTATACTTACCTATACTATTACTATAGTATATAGTAGTTACTCTTACTATAAGTAATATGATCATAATCAACTATATCTATATCAAATATCGAATTTTTTATCATCGCTTCCCCCGTGGGCGGATAGCGGGGATCGAACCCGCATCTTCTCCTTGGCAAAGAGAAATTTTACCATTCGACCATATCCGCATTTTATGCGTTCCTGATACGTATACATATATCCACGCATAATATGACATATATGATATATCATATATGCGTATGGATCATATTTGCGCAGGGACAGCTAGATATATATAAATACTATACTTAATAGTATAGTACTATAACTTAAATATATAATATAGTAAAAAATGTCAAAGAACTTCAAGAGACGAGATAATTTAGGATAGCTGCCAGAAAAACTAATCCAATCCATAATGATGTACCAGAAAATACAACATTCTTGTTACTTGACCAACCATCAGAAGAAGCAAATACAACGGGTACACTAATTAGTAAGATTGATGAAGTTACAATTAATGCAAAAACAGCTAATTGGAAAACAATAGTCATGTTTGTAATCCGCCAAGCTACCAACAAATGATATACCATTTGATCCCTCTTTTAGCCAAAATTGTAATAAAACGCATTATATAGATGTAGGGCTTTGATTTGACCATGAATCAATTGATTCTTTAGAACTTATTACTACTTTATTTTATTCGGACATGGAGTCGAGGGAAGTTTAGTAATTACTTCATAAACAGATATACTGTATCGTGCATATTATAGTATATGGATAGATACCCTGAAACATGGATTCGAGATTCGATACCGAGATGCCTCTAGTTAGTGTAACATAAGGTCATGTTCTATTCGTAGGAATAAAATAGGGATTACCCCCCGGAGAGATGGCTGAGTGGTTGATAGCTCTGGTCTTGAAAACCGGTATAGTCCTGAACAAAAAACTATCGAGGGTTCGAATCCCTCTCTCTCCTTTTGCTTGTTGAACAAATTTCTTTCTTTATTCGTTTTTTGGCTTGCCCTGTTATCTTTCATAAAATAAAGGAGAATGGCTCGGCTAGGTGGTATAACCAAGCCGGACCAGAAAAGAAAAAAAAAAATGGAATAATTAAGATATGAAGAGGACTATTATGCCGCTACAGGGCGTAATCCCCAAAAAAGTTCAATTCATTATTATGATAATGATTCAATATTCCACCTTTTAACCCTAACTCAAAATAAGTGAAACTTATTCTAATTCTAAATATAGAATATAATATATAATAGTAAGTTAACTTTATTCTTTATATATCACCAATATCTCTATTTTCCATTGAAAAAGGAAGACTAGGGCTTGAGTCACTTGATTTTCGTATAAAAAAGAGCCCTCTATCGGATTTGAACCGATGACTTACGCCTTACCATGGCGTTACTCTACCACTGAGTTAAAGGGGCCCTGTTCAATTCATGAATTAGTCATTTTCATTATGTAGTCTAATGCATATGTACCTATATGCACCAGTCTAGTGCTATACGTGCATATATACCTATATGAATAGGTATTAATTCAGAAAAAAAATATATCGAATCATAACATAGTAAAGTAGGAAGGGCTCCCTGGGTTTAGCCATACCATTAGATTATATTGACAATTCCAAAAAAACAAATCATACTATCATCGTAGTAGGATGACGGTTGGGCGGATATGCCCCCATCGTCTAGTGGTTCAGGACATCTCTCTTTCAAGGAGGCAGCGGGGATTCGACTTCCCCTGGGGGTAGGGTACTACGAAAGGAAGTTGATCATGGATTATCAATAAGCCTAGAATTAATTCTTCCTGGGTCGATGCCCGAGCGGTTAATGGGGGCGGACTGTAAATCCGTTGGCAATATGTCTACGCTGGTTCAAACCCAGCTCGGCCCAAAGACTGGTTGCTCCATGAGTATGATATGATATAATTAATTTGTCCTACAAAAAAAGAAATGCCTAATCATATAAATAAAGATAAAAAGTAAATTTTTTTTTGCCCTACCCATATTTTTATCATCCGTGCTGTTCTGATCTTTCTAACGATCTATATTCAGAATCCTTAAATAAAGTATCAAGAAAGAAAAGGGTTTTTTCTCATTGAAAGATTTATTATCCATTTTTTACAATAAAAAAAACCACAGCACAGGTAGGTTACTAGTAATTCATATCACTCTCACTAAAGCACACATTTATGTGTATATGATATCAATATATCATTCGCATTATTCGTGCATTTCTTATAACGCGAGGAGGAGAATGCTCTAATGAAACCATAAGAATATGTATGCCATACACCTCGCTGGGATTGTAGTTCAATCGGTCAGAGCACCGCCCTGTCAAGGCAGAAGCTGCGGGTTCGAGCCCCGTCAGTCCCGAAGGATCCGATGCATTTTTCAATTCATTTCTCTATTTTCTGCGAAAGGTAAGACAGGGGGAGCAAAACATAATTCCGGATTGATTGAGTATTTTAAGAGATGCTATACTCAACTTGATTTTTCAACTGTTCTTGATCAACGAAATGAAATAGAGTGCCCATATTTTTACTTGGAGTGCAGACACAAATTATCTTCTAATGGGGCAGGTAAGAATAAAGAGCAGTAAAACCTATTGTTTTTTTGGTACCTAAGCAAAAAAAAAATAAAAATATACCACTTTTTTTTAAATGAAATAAAATAAAAGGTCCAAACTAATCATTAAAAAATAATGAAATTAATAAATAATAAGGGAGGCTGCTTCATACATATTGGCACCATACCGTGTACCGGTTTGGCCATGCCCGCCTAGAGCCCGTGGGTTCTAAAAATAAAGTATTGGCGCGTCTGCTTAGCCCTTTGCCCCCGCTTCCGCGGGTCAAGAATTCGTCGAATTAGATCAGCAGGATAAGAAATCCCAAACCTTTTGTTGATCAGGCGACACCCGGATTTGAACCGGGGATAAAGGATTTGCAGTCCCCCGCCTTGCCCCTTGGCCATGCCGCCCAATTCGATTTAATCAAAATGGATAAAAATATTATCCATATTCTATTACTAATTTTTTTATATTGAATCCCGTCGGTCGTACTTATTCCTAAAAAAAATTGATTTATGACCAATGAGTGTCCATTATATTCAACAATAAATCTTTTTCAATTTAAATTATAACAACATATATGTGTATATGTAAACCCCAGAACAGAAATTGTTCTTACCCAGATACCGAGCCGGGTCTCGCTCTTATGCGCATATTCCTAGAAAGAATAATCGTCCTTAGATTTTTCATTGAATATCTTGAATAGAAAATAGAGGAATTTTTACAGAGTGTGGCACATGTTGTCCTAAGTGAAATTACGAGAAAAGGTATGATATACGGATAGCTGGATACCCTTTTTTTGTATCCATATGGTAATATCATAATAATAGGCAGAAATTGAATCCATTTTTATATTCTATACAAGACTCCATAAGTTTAAGTGACAGAATTTTAGGAATTTTTTTATCAATTTTTTATATTTGTACTTGTTATTTGTGCTTGTCGCAAATTTTAACTTGCGCCTAAAATGCTCTTGATTTCTCCGCTGCGCCTCCATTCATACGTATGAAATACATATATGGATATGGAGGAAGACGCAGTACTAAGTTAGAGAGCGTCTGGCATATGAAGATATTTATACTTCTTTTCACATCCGGAAATATGAAATTAAGGCTCATGTGACAAGCCAAGGCCCCGAAAGAATCACTAAGGAAATACCGCATTTAGAGGCTCGTTTACTCCGCAACTTAGACAGAAATGGAATTGTGATACTGGGATCTTGGATAGAAGCGGGCGGCATTTTAGTAGGTAAATTAACGCCTCAGACAGCGAACGAAGCGTCGTATGCCCCCCGAGGATAGATTATTACGAGCCATACTTGGCATTCAGGTATCTACTGCAAAAGAAACTTCTCTAAAACTACCTATAGGTGGGAGGGGAGGAGCCGAGTTATTGATGTGAGATGGATCCCGAAAAAAGGGGGCCCCGTTTATAACCCAGAAAAGATTCGTGTATATATTTCACAGAAACGCGAAATCAAAGTAGGTGATAAAGTAGCCGGAAGGCGTGGGAATAAGGGTATCGTTTCAAAAATCTTGTCTAGACAAGATATGGCCTATTTGCAAGATGGAACGCCTGTTGATATGGTCTTCAATCCATTAGGGGTGCCCTCACGAATGAGTGTGGGACAGATATTTGAATGCTCACTTGGGTTAGAAGGGGATCTTATAAAGAGACATTAATAGAATAGTGCCCTTTGATGAGAGATATGAGCAAGGGGCTTCGAGAAAACTAGTGTTTTCTGAATTATATTCAGCCAGTAAGCAAACAAAAAACCCATGGGCGTTCGAGTGGGCATTATACACTTGTTACACAACAACCCCTTAGAGGAAGGGCTAAGCAAAGGGGGGCAACGAGTAGGAGAAATGAAAGTTTGGGCTCTAGAGGGTTTTTTTTGGTGTTGCTCATATTTTACAAGAGATGCTTACTTATAAATCTGATCATATTAGAGCTCGTCAAGAAGTACTTGGTGCTACGATCATTGGAAGAACAGTACCTAACCCGAGGGTGCCCCCGAACCCCTTCGATTGCTCGTTCGAGAACTACGATCTTTGGCTCTATAACTGAATCCTTTCCTTGTATCTGAGAATAACTTCCAGATTAATAGGGGGGAAGCTTGATATGAATGAATCAGAATTTCTATTCTATGATCGACCGGTATAAACATCAACAACTTCTAATTGGCCCAGTGTCTCCTCAACAAATAAGGGCTTGGGCCAACAAAATCCTACCCAATGGAGGGATAGTTGGAGAGGTGACAAAACCCTATACTTTACCTTTCATTATAAAATCAATAAACCGGAAAAAGATGGATTGTTTTGTGAAAAAATATCTGGGCCCATAAAAAGTGGGATTTGTGCTTGTGGAAATTATCGATCGATCGGAGCTGAAAAAAAGGAAGACCCGAAATTTTGTAAAGAATGCGGGGTGGAATTTGTTGATTCTTGTATACGACGATATCAAATGGGATACATCAAACTTCCCTGTCCAGCGACTCATGTGTGGTATTTGAAATGCCTTCCTAGTTATATCGCGTTTAGATAAGCCCCTTAAAGAATTAGAAGGCCTAGTATGCTGCGATGTTTGATTTTATCGAAATTTTCATTTTACAGATTCGGACTGAGAAACTGTCATCCCACTCAATCTGCTTGGGATGCCCCGACTTTAACATTGTCTTGTGAGGAGTAACACGAAGCTCAGAATTCTGGGTGTATTCACTACTTCCAAACGAAAGGGGAATTGACCCATGGTCGATTTCGTAACAGATAAATAGGGATTGCTGGTAATATATCTCGTGAAAAAAAAAACAAAGGGGAAGCGTGGGAAAAAATGACAAGAAGATATTGGAACATCAATTTGGAAGAAATGATGGAAGCAGGAGTTCATTTTGGTCATGGTACTAAGAAATGGAATCCTAGAATGGCCCCTTACATTTCTGCAAAGCGTAAAGGTATTCATATTACAAATCTTACTAGAACTGCTCGTTTTTTATCAGAAGCCTGTGATTTAGTTTTTGATGCAGCAAGTGGGGGAAAAGATTTCTTAATCGTTGGTACAAAAAGTAGAGCGGCAGATTCAGTAGCATCCGCTGCGGTAAAGGCTCGATGTCATTATGTTAATAAAAAATGGCTTGGGGGTATGTCAACAAATTGGTCTACTACAGAAACGAGACTGCATAAGTTTAGGGACTTAAGAGCAGAACAAAAGATGGGTAAACTCAATGGCCTCCCCAAAAGAGATGCTGCCATGTTGAAGAGAAAATTATCTACTTTGCAAACATCTCTGGGTGGGATTAAATATATGACGGGGTTGCCCGACATTGTAATCATCGTCGATCAGCAAGAAGAATATAAGGCTCTTCGGGAATGTGTCATTTTGGGGATTCCGACAATTTGTTTAATCGATACAAATTGTGACCCAGATCCCGCAAATATTTCGATTCCGGCCAATGATGACGCTATAGCTTCAATCCGATTTATTCTTAACAAATTAGTATCCGCAATTTGTAAGGGTCGTTCTAGCTATACTATAATATGAAGCTGTTGATTATGATTATGTTATGGTTAAGAATAATAAGATTCGTTGAGAACTTCATAGATTTATGGGATTGGTTACTATTCTTGTCTTGTATTAAAAAAAAAGAGAAAGATAGGTATATTTATATTATGTTATGTGATTCCTTTTTTATAGGGGTTATCCCTAATCTATATTTTTTATTATTTTAATTCGAAATCTTTAGTTACTTCGACTCGATATATTTTAGTGATCAAATAAATAATAATTTAGTGTTTGCTTGTATCATTAACCATAACAATTTTTTTTGTATGAGGAACTTATCATGAATCCACTAATTTCTGCCGCTTCCATTATTGCTGCTGGATTGGCCGTAGGGCTTGCTTCTATTGGACCTGGATTTGGTCAAGGCACTGCTGCGGGCCAAGCTGTAGAAGGTATTGCAAGACAACCGGAAGCAGAAGGTAAAATACGAGGTACTTTATTGCTTAGTCTAGCTTTTATGGAAGCCTTAACAATTTATCGTCTGGTCGTGGCATTAGCACTTTTATTTGCGAATCCTTTTGTTTAATTTAATACTAGAATTCATAAGTATTTTAATTGTAAACCCCAAAAAAAGGGCGAGCGAGGTGATACAAAAAGAACTCTGTTCTTTGTTAGCCCTATCTATAAGTCTATAAGGGGAGAACACATGAAAAATATAACCGATTTCTTCCTTTACTTGGGTCACTGGCCCTACGCCGAGGGGTTTGGGTTTAATACCGATATTTTAGCAATAAATCCAATAAATCTAAGTGTAGTGCTTGGTGTATTGATTTTTTTTGGAAAGGGAGTGCGTGCGAGTTGTATATTTCAAGAAAAGAATAGGTTGGATTCAACCGGCTTCGCTTTATTTTCTTTTTTTTTTATTCAAATCCAAAAGGATCCTCTTTTTTCGATTATCTAATAAATCATTTAATGAAAGTAGATTATCTTACCATTAATTTAATTTCAAAACTTCCATGATCTCTTCCCGAACCAAACATGAATCTTTCGATTCATTTGGCTCTCACGATCCATTATTTATTTTATGGGCATTCCCATATCTTTTAATGTAATGAGCATATCCTCTCTTTTCTGTTCATATTCAAAGATATTGAAACCAATATAAAAGACCAGAATATTAGGAGGACTCTTTCGACTAAATAAAAAATCTATAAATTGTCAACAAAGCTATTTCTTTAATTTGTTCTTTAATCTTTATTTTTATTTAATTGAAAATTTATATTTCTAATTTCTATATATATATTTTCTTTTTTTTTAGGAAAAAAGTGCACGATCTCGGCGAATTACTTCTGACTAAATTCATAAATCATATGTAAGAACCATAGCATTTCGTGACTTATTGGTAAATAAACTTTGATTCTCTATCAACCAATAATGTGAGACTATTAACATGGTTAAAACTAAACTGTTTGAAGCCCGGGCACAAGATGGCATTCTTTCTACCACTACGTTAGTACCAAAATGTTTTAACAACGAATAGTTGATAATTTATCCGATATAGAACACTCATATCGATAAAATTGCTTGAACCTTTTACTAAAAAAAGGGAAGGGGCACCGTGTCCTTTATTATCCAATGCCGAATCGACGACCCGTGTATAAAAAAGAGGATTTTGAGTACTATTCGAAATTTGGAAGAATTACGTAGGGGGGGCCCTTGAGCAACTCGAAAGAGCCCAGGCCCGTTTACAGAAAGTGGAAATGGAATCGTATGAGTATCGAAGTAATAGATATTCTGAAATAGAACGAGAAAAAGTAATATAGTAAATTTGATTAATGCTACTTCTTAATAGTTTGGAACAATTAGAAAATTACAAAAATGAAACCCTTCATATTGATGGGAGAGGCTAAATTTCATCTTCTGAATCTAGGTTAATTGAAGCCCCTGCCCCAGGTATTATTTCGAGGCGTTCTGTATATGAGCCCCTTCAAACAGGGCTTATTGCTATTGATTCGAGGATCCCTATAGGGCGCGGTCAGCGAGAATTGATTATTGGTCAAAAAGCATCTTCTGTGGCTCAGGTAGTGACTACTTTTCAGGAGCAAGGGGCAATGGAATACACTATTGTGGTAACGGAACGGCGGACTCCCCTGCTACATTACAATACCTTGCCCCTTATACGGGAGCTTCTTTGGCTGAATATTTTATGTATCGTGAACGACATACTTCAATAATTTATGACGATCTCTCCAAACAGGCGAAAGCTTATCGCCAAATGTCTCTTCTATATAAGAAGACCCCCGGTCGTGAAGCTTATCAGGAGATGCTTTTTATTTGCATTCACGGCTTTTGGAAAGAGCCGCAAAATCAAGTTCTAGTTTAGGCGAAGGAAGTATGACTGCTTTACAAATAGTCGAGACTCAATCTGGAGATGTTTCGCCCTATATTCCTACTAAATGTAATTTCCATTACGGATGGACAAATATTCCTATCCGCCGATCTATTCAACAATGCTGTAATACGACCCGCTATTAATGTAGGTATTTCTGTTTCCAGAGTAGGATCAGCAGCTCAAAAATTAAAGCCATGAAACAAGTAGCCGGCAAATCAAAGTTGGAACTGGCTCAATTTGCAGAGTTAGAAGCCTTTGCGCTATTTGCTTCTGATCTCGACAAAGCTACTCAGAATCCATTGGCAAGAGGTCAACGATTACTCGAGTTGCTCAAGTAATCCCAATCGGGCCCTCTTACGGTGGAAGACCAGATAGCTACTCTTTATACCGGAGCGAATGGATATCTTGATCCGTTAGTAATTGGACAGGTAAAGAAATTTCTCGCTCAATTACGTACCTACTTAAAAAATAATAAACCACAATTCCAAGAAATTATATCTTCTACCAAGGCATTTACCGAGCAAGTGGAAACCCTTTTGAAGGGAGCTATTCAGGAACAAATCGAACCGTTTCTACTTTGAAGAACAAGCATAAATTTATCATTCTTATTCTTAGTACAAGAGTAATCATTGAGAAATATTTCTGATTCGAATCATTCAAAAAGTATTTATTGGTATAGGCATTTTTAAAAACAGATGTCAAAAAATTGCGCCCAATAGGATTTGAACCTATACCAAAGGTTTAGAAGACCTCTGTCCTATCCATTAGACAATGGGCGCCCTTCATTCCTATTTTCTTACTTCGCATTCTTCCTTTCCCTTTTTTGTATAAAATAAAGATTAGATACAAAGGGTTTAGGTAATAAAATTAAGGATGCATATCCAAACGGGCAATGCATGTAGAATAAGGAATATAGAGCGGGTAGCGGGAATCGGACCCGCATCGTTAGCTTGGAAGGCTAGGGGTTATAGTCGGCGTTGATTGATCATTTTTAATTTCACGTCTCTAATTCAAACCCGAGCGTGAAATTTTTCTTTCATTCGGCCCCTTTATGGAAAGTCGATGTATTCCCTGAGACAAAATTAGACCCATAACATCTATGTCAGCTTGAATGCAACCAAAGTTATTCGCTTTCTAGATGATCCCTCTAGAGTGGGGATTATACCAAATCTGTTTAGTCTAGTTACTTCGCCCCCTAATTCCACTCGCGGGATCCTGAGGAAAAGAATTTGGTTTCTACCGAGCTGAAACAATACGCCGATCGTTCTAGTGAACCAAAAACCTCGTTTTCTAGCCTATTTGGCTTCAATCTTTTTTTTTAACAACACAAAACAAAAATAAAAGATCTAGTTACGATTGGAAAAAAAAAAAAAATTTGTATCTTCATCCATAGATCCTTTACTCATACTTATTGAATTGGCAGATTTGATCCAATAAAAAAAAAATTATGCTTCGCGACTCCAAAATTCCATTTTTTTATAAGAATTTCCCAATTTTGAAAATTGGGAGAGATGGCTGAGTGGACTAAAGCGGCAGATTGCTAATCCGTTGTACGAATAATTCGTACCGAGGGTTCGAACCCCTCTCTCTCCGCTCCCTCTGATCACTTAAGTTAAGACTTGCTAATTCAAAAAAACAGCAATCCCTTTCTTTTTTCATCATGAGTAAATGTATGGAATACATAAAAAATAAATAAGAAAGATTAAAGTAAAGAAAAAAATTAAATAAAAGAAAAGAAAAAATATATATTTTTTCTTCCTCACGTCCCGGATTGCGCCCCGCATCGTTAGATAAGAATCCAAAGATGAAAAGAGAAACAAAAAATATTACTACTGTGTAAACGAAGAGTTTGAGAGTAAGCATTACATAATCTCCAAGATCATTTCTTTTTTTGAAAGGGGAATGGATTACCCTTTTTTTTATTTTTTTGTAATAAAAAAGATCTAATTACCAAAAACCCTTTGCCACATCCATTATTGGGCGTTGTGGGGGAAAGCCCTTGTTTGCTGGAAGGCTAGAACGAAGAAATAAGTTGATTCCAATTTCTCACCGCGGTTATTTAATATACAAGAATTTCCGTTTTTGAATCGGGGGTTCATAACGTAAGACTTATCTGACCTTATCAATTTTGATATTTTTTTTTTCTATGTATTGAATCGTAGCAACAATATTTTTCATATATTGGTTTGGGTTGACGAACAACCAATACTAAATATTAGTTTTTATTAGTGTCGAATATAAATCGAAATGGGGCGTGGCCAAGCGGCAAGGCACCGGGTTTTGGTCCCGATACTCGGAGGTTCGAATCCTTCCGTCCCAGATCATATTGTCTCAATCAGAAACAAAAGAGCCTTCCCTTTAAGCACTTTCCTGCTTAATGTTGGATACAAGGGGGACCCACCCTTTGTTTTGGATTATAGAAAAAAATCTGGGAATTTTTTTTTTTACTTCGTTTTCTTTATAATAGAAATATAAGAAGTGTGTAAGAAGTGTGGGAAATCAATATTATATAGAAATAGAAACTTCCAGCTCTTTCGAATCATCTTCTATCATACATATGTATAGAATAAGGGGTTAGGTTAAATAAATTAATCCTTTCTCTCTACGGAGAAATATTTCTCCGTAGAGAGAAAGATAGAAAGTTATAGATTATTTATTATGGTTGGGCCAACGACTATTCATGATTCCATAATTGAATATTAAATCAAATCAATTCCATACCGGTTCGAAATTAAATCATAGGAATGTTATGGTAAAACTTCGTTTGAAACGTTGCGGTAGAAAGCAACGTGCGGCTTGAAGGACACGGTCCGCTGTGGATTCTTACATCCACCATTTTCGATAGGAATGAAGATGCTCTTGACTCGACATAGTTTGTTCTGTTCCTGTTAAGAAAAGAGCCCAATTTGTGTTGGGTTGGTAAAAAGAAAAGGAGTACATGATGGAGCTCGAGTAAAAAGTATTGATTCATTTATCGGGGGGAAGAGTCTAGGGTTAGTGACAATTAATAAATTAAACCAACTTTGTAAATAAATACTCAATATTATTAAAAATATATAAAAAAATATATAAATAGAAGGGTTCAAATTCGAACAAGTTTTCTTAAAGTAAACCACGGAATTGGGAAAACTTGTTCGATGTAAAGTTAAAGTGTATTACAAAGGAATCAATCGTTGGTCTTTTTTTTCCATAGAAAGAAATAACAAAAAAAAGGTATGTTGCTGCCATTTTGAAAGAAGTAAGAATCACCGAAGTAATGCCTAAACCCAAGGATTTCACAAAGCAAAGAGACGGGATTCCGGAACAAGGAAACACAATTTAAAATTGTCTCAATAATTTTATTAGAATGAGAAAAAAATATATTCGAGACAAGACAAAAAAAAAGAGTTTAGAGACGGCTCAATAAATAAATGTCATGTCTAAGAATTTCCCTTCGAACTCTTTACGAATTATACAACTTGAGTTATGAGTACAAATGATATTTCTTTTTTTTTTTCTGTAAGGAATAATAAAAAGATGACTCAAATCATAGTCTAATTCATTCTTTTATGGACCCTTTTGATATTACATACAGAAATGAAATGAGAATCCTTTTTTTCTAGAGCCGTATGAGGAGAAAGCCTCTTATACGTTTCTAGGGGGGGCGTTATTTATCTACATCTATCCCAATGAGCGATCTATCGAATCGTTGCAATTGATGTTCGATCCCGAAGAGAAGGAAGAGACCTTCTAAAGGTGGGTTTTTATGATCCGATACAGAATCAAACTTATTTAAATGTTCCCGCTATTCTATACTTCCTTGAAAAAGGCGCTCAACCTACAGAAACTGTTCATGATATTTTAAGGAAGGCAAGAATTCTTTCAAGAAAGAACCTAGTATCTATGATTGAATAACCCCGGAATTTTTCTCTACCTACTTCCTTTATTTTGTATTTCAATTTATTTTTTATGTTGTGCCAATCCAACAAATGGTATTTCTTTTTTTTTTTAATCATATCTACATATCATATTTATTTGGGTTGCTAACTCAACGGCAGAGTACTCGGCTTTTAAGTGCGACTGTGCTCTTTTACACATTTTTGGATGAAACAACAAATTTGTCCAGACTATTGGCAGAGTCTATAAGACCACGACTGATCCTGAAAGGTAATGAATGGAAAAAACAGCATGTCTTAATGTAATACTAAGAAAAAAATAGAATTTCTTATTCTATTCTTAAAAATTCTTATATATAAGAATTTTTAAGTAGAATTTGGATATAATTTTGAGTTTCTCCACCATTACAAAATTTTGTTTTGGTTTGTGGAGGAGGACAAAAGAAATTCCATTTCTAGTTGGGTCTAGTAAATAAATGGATAGAACCCCGCGGTTCCAATTCTGGTAAAAAAAAGCAACGAGCTCATATTCTTAATTTGAATAATTACCCGATCTAATTAGACGTTAAAAAGAAATTAGTGCCTTATGCGGGAAAGGATTCCCCCGTGGTTTATTCTTTTTCTTTTTTAATAAATCCTAATTATTCCCTATTATGGGTTGGGGTTGTAGACGAATGTGTAAAAGAAACAGTATACTGATAAAAAGAATTTATTCCAAAATCAAAAGAGCGATTGGGTTGCAAAAATAAAGGATTTTCGGCCCTCTTATAATTTAGAACTGTAATTATAAACGAAGATAAACCAATTGGATAGAAGGAGAGAGGAAAAAGATCTGTTGATTGGACTACCCGTTTCCGGGGTATATTATATATTTTTTCTTCTTAATATAAATAATATAATACATATCCTGTTCTGACCATATTGCACTATGTATTTATTTATTTTTTTTTTCATAACCTAAGAAATGTTATGCTTTTTGTTAAAGTAGAAATTTAACTAAATGGAAGAATTCCAAAGATATTTTGAAAAGGATATATCTAGGCAACACCCCTCCCTATATCCGCTTCTCTTTCAGGAGTATATTTATGCACTTGCTCATGATCGTGTTTTAAATGTAAATGGTTCGTTTTTTTATGAACCCCTGGAAGTTTTTTTTGGTTATGACAGTAAATCTAGTTTAGCGCTTGTAAAACGTTTAATTACTCGAATCTATCAACAAAATTTTTTTATTTCCCCGGTTAATGATTCTAAACAAAATAGATTACTTGGTCATTACCACAATAATTTTTTTTATTCTCATTTCTGTTCTCAAATGATATCAGAAGGTTTTGTAATTATTGTAGAAATTCCGTTCTCGCTGCGATTAGTATCCCATTTCAAAGAAAAAGAAATACAAAAATCTCAAAATTTACGATCTATTCATTCAATTTTTCCTTTTTTAGAGGACAAATTATTACATTTCAATTATATATCAGATATACTAATACCCCATCCAATCCATATGGAAATCTTGATTCAAATTCTTCAATGTTGGATTCAAGATGTTCCCCTTTTGCATTTCTTGCGATTCTTTCTTCACGAATATCATAATTGGAATAGTTTTCTCATTCCTCCGAAAAAATCCATTTATTTATTGTCAAAAGAAAATAAAAGACTATTTAGGTTCCTATACAATTCTTATGTATCTGAATGTGAATTTTTATTAGTTTTTCTTCGTAAGCAATCTTATTATTTACGATTCACATCTTTTGGAACTTTTCTTGAGCGAGTATATTTCTATGGAAAAATGGAACATCTTCAAATGGGACATCTTATATTAGTATGTTGTGATTATTTTAACGGAACCCTATGGTCCTGCAAACAGCCCTTCATGCATTATGTTCGATGTCAAGGAAAGGCTATTCTGGCTTCAAAGGGTACTCATCTTTTGATGAATAAATGGAAATATCATTTTGTCAATTTATGGAAATATTATTTTCGCTTTTGGTATCAATATTACAGGATCCGTATAAACCGATTATCAAACTATTCTTTCTATTTTTTGGGTTATCTTTCAAGTTTACGAAAAAATTTTTCGACGGTAAGGAATAAAATGTTAGAGAATTCATTTTTAATAGATACTGTTACTAATAAATTTGATACCGCAGTCCCCGTTATTTTTCTTATTGAATCCTTGTATAAAGCTAAATTTTGTACTGTATCGGGACACCCTATTAGTAAGCCAATCTGGACTGATTTATCAGATCTTTATATTATTGATCGATTTGGTCGGATATGTAGAAACCTTTCTCATTATCGCAGTGGGTCCTCAAAAAAACAGGGGTTGTATCGAATAAAGTATATACTTCGACTTTCGTGTGCTAGAACCTTGGCTCGTAAACATAAAAGTACAGTACGCGCTTTTTTGCAAAGATTGGGTTCTGGGTTATTAGAAGAATTCTTTACAGAAGAAGAACAAGGCTTTTTTTTGATCTTACCAAAAGCAATCCCTTTTACTTTCTGGGGATCACATAGGGAACGCATTTGGTATTTGGATATTATCCGTATGTCTGAAATGCTCATTTCATAGTTGAATTTTTTAAAAACTCTTAGACAGACTTTATTCTTTTCTTCTCGGTATGTAAGTTTTTGTATATATACATTACATAGGGAAAGCCGTGTGCATTGAAAAATGCAAGCACGGTTTGGGGAGGGGTCCTTTTCTTCTATTGTAAAAAGAGAAAAGTGTCTACTCCGTCCGACTAGTTCCGGGTTCAATTCCCGGGCAACCCAGTAAGTTATATTTATATTTGATTA